GATTCGCGTTTTGAACAGGCATGAATACAGCATCTATAGGATAACTTCTGTCTTCAAAGTTATTTGACATTTTTAGACTATATCCGCGATTCCTCTCGATTTTTAATCCAATACACAAATCTATTGGTTCCGTTAAGGTAGCTATATGCTGTGTATTATCAACGATTTCCACAGAGGGCGGTAAAATTATGTCTCGAGCAGTTATATATCCAGGACCTTGGACACAAATAAGCGCGTTGCGCGTTCCATATAGATTACTTCTTAATACAATCTCGTTCAAATTCATTAAAATTTCATGTACTGATTCTTGAATACCTACTATGTTAGAATAGTCATGTGGTATGTTCTCAGATTTTGCACGTGTAATACATGTTCCTTCTATTTCGCCAAGTAAAGCTCTTCGCATCGCAATGCCTATTGTGTCGGCTTGACCTTTCATAAGTGGAGACAGAATAAAGCGTCCATAATAAAGACGCTTACTGTCTCTTCTTGATTCAACACACTTCCACTGTAGTGTCCGAGTAGATACTTTGACTTTCTCTCGAACCATAGTAATTTTATTTGATCAGATCATTGAATCGTTTATTTCTCTTGAAACCCTTTCAGCCTTTATTTAGTTCTATACACGTCTTTTTTTAGGGGGTCTACAACCATTATGTGGCATAGGGGTTACATCTCGTACGAAACTTAAAAGTATACCACTTCTACGAATAGCTCGTAATGCTGCATCTCTTCCGAGTCCAGGGCCTTTTATTCTTACTTCAGCTCGTTGCATACCTTGATCCACTACTGTTCGAATAGCATTTCCTGCTGCGGTTTGGGCAGCAAAAGGTGTTCCTCTTCTTGTACCCCGGAATCCACAAGTACCTGCGGAGGACCACGAAATCACCCGACCCCGTACATCTGTAATGGTAACAATGGTATTATTGAAACTTGCTTGAACATGAATAACTCCCTTTGGTATTCTACGTACATTTTTACGTGAACCACTACGTGTATTTTTACGTGAACCAATTCTTAATATAGGTTTTGCCATATTTTTTCATTTCACAATAAATATATGGATATATCCATTTCATGTCAAAACGGAACTTTTTTTTTTGCCAGCTCCTTGGAAGTGCCTTTTCCTTTCCTTTAGTTCCTTTAGTAAGATTATCCTTGTCTTTGTTTATGCCTCGGGTTGGAACAAATTACTATAATTCGTCCCCTTCTACGGATTAGTCGACACTTTTCACAAATTTTCCGAACGGAAGCCCTTATTTTCATAGTTGTTATTCCTTAATTCTGTGAATATATTTATTGGTGGACGAAAAAAAGGTTTCTTGATATTTTTGAATCTTGAATTGTATTTTCGTGAAAGGGATGTTGAAATTAAAAAAACCGCTTACTAATTTGAATCCTTGTTATGTAGTCTAGAAAATGGCTGTCCTCTTATTAACTTATACCTAAGAACTTACTCAAAATTTTACTTTTTTATCCTATAGGTATACCTATACAAAAATATGTCGAATCCTTTCAGAAGCATGACCTAAAATAAAAAAAATCTTTAGTATCTAAACAAAATCGAACCATGCCGTTCGGAAGTGATTCAGAAAGAAAACTTTCATTAATTCATTTTTTCTTTAATTTCATTCGAAGTAAAACATCCGAAACTTTTTTGAGCAGGGGTGGTATTACACAACCCCTTTTTTTTTTCACAAATCGTACGTTCCAGATATCCAATTTTTATATTAGAAGGATTACCATATATAACACAAAATTTCTCCGCCGATTCTTTTTAGTCGAGCTTCTCGGTCTGTCATTATACCTTGAGAAGTCGAAAGGATTACAATTCCTATTCCGCCTAAAATTCGTGGAATTCGTTGAGAGTTCGAATAGATTCGTAGACCCGGTCGACTTATTCTCTTTAAATTTAAAATCGTTTTATAGGATTCTTTCTTATTTCGTCTGTGTCTTAGGGTTAAAATCAAAAAATATTGGTTGTTTTCGCGATGTTTCCTTACGTTTTCGATAAAACCCTCTCGTAAAAGGATTTTAACAATGCTTTCGGTGATGTTAGTCGATCCTATCCGAACTGTTCCTTTTCTATTCATGTCAGCATTTCGTATAGAGGTTATTATATCAGCAATCGTGTCTTTCCCCATGATAAGTTAAAATTCCTTATTGTTCTATAATTTTGATATAATCAACATGTTCTTTTTCTTTTATTTATATATAGATATAGACGAATTATATATTAATATATGAATGAAATTCTTAATATTTTATTATTAAGGGTATATGCGTGATACACAATCTATTAATTAATTTTATTTCAATACCATTTTTTTTAATCCTATACTAACTATCGATATTTAGATCTTATAATACCTCAGGAGCTAATGAAACTATTTTAGTAAAGTTTAATTGTCTCAATTCCCGTGGGATCGCCCCAAAAACTCGAGTTCCTTTTGGATTTCCTTCTTGATCAATGACAACTGCGGCATTGTCATCATATCGTATTATCGTCCCATTGTTACGTTTGAGTTCTTTACACGTACGTACAATTACAGCTCTAATCACTTCTGATCTTTCTAGAGGAGTATTTGGTATTGCTTCCTTGATTACAGCAACAATAACGTCACCAATATTAGCATATCGGCGATTACTAGCTCCTATTATTCGAATACACATCAATTCTCGAGCCCCGCTGTTGTCTGCTACATTCAAATAGGTTTGTGGTTGAATCATATCATTTTTTTTATCTCTTCTTTTAATGCAAAGGACGAAGTAAAAAAATATTGTTTTTCAAAAAAAGAAAACTGATAATCTTTTTATCCTTAAATGTTATTTAGCTTTGTCATTCTATATTCCTATTCAGAAATAATAAATTGGGTTTTTATAGGCATTTTTGATGCCGCTATTGAAATAGCTTTTCTGGCTATATTTTCAGGTACACCACCCATTTCATAAAGGATTTTACCTGGTTTAACCACAGCTACCCAATACTCAGGGGATCCTTTCCCGGAACCCATACGCGTTTCCGCAGGTCTTACTGTAACTGGTTTGTCTGGAAATATACGTACCCAAATTTTTCCACCACGTCGTACATTTCGTGCCATTGCTCGTCGCCCTGCTTCTATTTGTCTAGATGTGATCCAAGCGGGTTCAAGTGTTTGAAGAGCATATCTGCCAAAACAAATACGATTCCCACGAGAAGATATTCCTTTTAGTCTTCCTCGATGTTGTTTACGAAATCTGGTTCTTTTTGGGTTATAGTTGATGGGTTTTTTCTAAATTATAAATTCCATCTCTACTACAGAACTGAACGTGAGAGTTTCTTCTCATCCAGCTCCTCGCGAATAAAAGGACTAAAAAAGCTTGTATTAAGATATAGATGTAGTTAATGATTAATTCTATTAATCATGGTATTTTTTGAAATTTCATCTGATCTCTTCTAAATTTGTGTATGTCTTTTTCGAAATGGAATCCAAGATGAATTATATTTATTTAAAAAAAACGTAATATCATCATCTCGAATGTCGTTTTTGTTAGAGTTAGAATATTCTAACAAATCCTTATTTTCTTTTATCTTTTTAATTTTTTTTTCGTATTTTATTACTTTTTTTTATTTAAAAAAACCCATTTTTCGCTGGCGAATATTTACTCTTTCAATATCTATTTAAGTTTGATGTTTATCCCACGAGGTACGAGGTCTCAGAATAAAAATCAGAATAGATAATAAAATTTCTGGTTTATTCCGCCATCCTGTCCAATGAATAACTAAGATTTGTTTTTCAATAGAATCCTCTATATTCATGGGTTCCATCGTTCCCATCGCTTCTTGATTAATCATTAGGCCCGAATTCTACAATGGAGCTCTTATATGAAATTCTTATATGAAATTTGGAATTTCATTTTTTAATTTGTTTTTGAGTCAATTTTCTCAGTTTTTATTGGCTCAAGGCTCGTAATTTTTTTTTTCTGAACAGATTTATCTAATTATTATGAATGAATCTGTATTGATGCTTTATTACATTGCTTTTCTTACAGTGACCTCATAGACTTTCCAAATTGGAATCATATATCATTAATATTCAATTTTTTCTCTCTTTCTTTCATCCTTCCATTTATCCGCATACTTTTCGATTACCTTTCATAACTTATAATCATATTATTCTTTTTTTTTTTTTTGTAAAAAAATTCAGTTGCTACAATGATATGATCAATCTATCATATCTTGACTGATTTTTTTTGATCCAGATAATGCGAAGCAATGAGTTGCTTAGGTTATTTATTAATGCTATAGTTATTAGTTGCTGTTATAGGTAAGTTCTTTTTTCTTTTTTGTTTATCTTAATCTAATCGAATCCTAAACCAACGAGTCACACACTAAGCATAGCAATTATATCAAAAGAGTTTTGATGAAAATTTTTATTCAACCTTATAGAATTGCTGATTTTATTCTTAAACATAAAAAAGAAGACTGCAATTTTTTTATTACTGTTATTACTGTATAGTGTTATATTACATAGTTTTCGCTTTTTTATCGTTGGATAAAATGTAAAGATAAAGAAAGTTTTTTTATTCTTCGTCTACGAATATCCAAATTTTTATTCCTAAGACCCCATAAATAGTTCGAACTGTATAGGAACAATAATCAATTTTAGCTTCAATTGTTTGTAAAGGAACTCTGCCTTCTCTGATCCATTCAACACGTGCAATTTCTTTTCCGTCGATACGTCCTGCAATTTGTACTTGAATTCCTTTTGTATTCGCCTGTTCAGTTAATTCAATAGCTTTTTTCATTGCTTTTCGAAAAGAAACGCGATTTTTTAATTGTCCAGCTATAAATTCTGCAAGAATATTAGGATCCCCATACGGATTGGAAATTCTGGTAATAGCAATGTTGAGTTTTCTATTGACACAATTAAGTTCTTTTTGAACATTCATCTGTAATTCTTCGACTCTTCGGGGTTTATCTTCAATTAATAATTTAGGAAATCCCATATAGATTATGA